TGGGGATAGAGGGACTTGAACCCTCACGATTTTTAAAGTCGACGGATTTTCCTCTTACTATAAATTTCATTGTTGCCGGTATTGATATGTAGCATGTAGAATGGGACTCTATCTTTATTCTCGTCCGATTAATAAGTTCTTTAAAAGATCTATCGGACTACGGAGTGAATGAGTTGATGAATATTCTATTTTTTCTTCAACGTGAAAAAAATTCACACCGATTTTTCCATTTTTTCATTTTCATATTAAAAAAATAGATTCGGGCCAACATTAATCATTTGATATAGTATTCAATAGGTGCGTTTATCTTTCATCCTTTATAAAATAAAGTTTCCATGGAAAGATTCCTCTACCGACGCAGTCAACTCCATTTGTTAGAACAGCTTCCATTGAGTCTCTGCACCTATCCTTTTTTTTCGTTTTTTGAAACCTTTGTTTTGGGAAAACAGGATTTGGCTCAGGATTGCCCATTTTTATTAATTCCGGGGTTTCTCTGAATTTGAAAGTTATCACTTAGTAAGTTTCCATACCAAGGCTCAATCCAATTAAGTCCGTAGCGTCTACCGATTTCGCCATATCCCCCTTCTTTTTGTCTTTTGTTTTGAGATTAAGATTTTATTATAATATTATTCCTTTTTTCTTTCATTTATACTGGAACCTTTGAATTTATGAATTTATTAGATAGCGATTACTATCTCGAAAAAGTATTTTTTTCTTACCTATAGGAAACCCATATTTGATTCAATCAAATTGAATTTTATCATTTCTGTATCGGCAATTCAATATAGATTGATATATATCCTTTATATATCTTTCTCTTCATGCCATTTTTCCCATGCAACTGGGATACTTAAAGGGTCGATTCTTTTTTTAACTTCCCCTTTTTCGAATGAAAGCCGAGGAATGTTTGATTAGTTATAATTAATCAAACAAATTAGAAAGAAATATTGTAGGATAGAAGTGTAACAAAAAGAATTTCAAATATCATGTGAATTCAAAATAAAAAAAAAAAAGCTTGACTGTCGAATATTATTCTATTCTAATTTAGCATTGTGATAAAGAAATCAAAATTTTCTATCGCTATAGAAATCGTTATGTTCTATAATATCCAATATTTATTGGTAATTATGGATTCTGTTCTTTTCTATATTTCTAGAGACACTATACTTATAGTAATAGTGTCTTGAATTCCTATGCTATGCATAGAAAATTTCTATTACTATAATGCGGGCCCGCTTAGCTCAGAGGTTAGAGCATCGCATTTGTAATGCGATGGTCATCGGTTCGATTCCGATAGCCGGCTTTTTTATATTTTTCATTTTTTATTCCATTTTTGAAAAATTGAGAATCTTTCTTTGAAATCAAAGAAGATTGAAAAGTGTCTTCCCCTCTTTCCAAAATCCATGAATTTATTAAGTTATAGGTTAAGTTATAGGGGGAACTCCTAACTATGCCAGGAAAAGGATCTTATATTATTATATATTATATTAATATTATATATTAAATATATATTATATTTATATATATAATAATAGAAAGTTTGACTATTTATCCAATTTATCTCATTCTTCTGTATAGCAATAGTACAAGTACACTACTTCAGCAAACTTCGCTTCATTTAGTTCAGTTTGTTTATTCTGTAAAAAATAAAATTTTCAAAAAAAAAAAAAAAGAATGAAATGAATTCTTAATAAGAATTAAGGAGTCTTTATTTTATGTCGCGTTACCGAGGACCTCGTTTCAAAAAAATACGCCGCCTGGGGGCTTTACCAGGACTAACTAATAAAAGGCCTAAAGCCGGGAGTGATCTTAGAAACCAATCGCGTTCCGGGAAAAAATCTCAATATCGTATTCGCCTAGAAGAAAAACAAAAATTGCGTTTTCATTATGGTCTTACAGAACGACAATTACTTAAATACGTTCATATCGCCGGAAAAGCCAAGGGGTCAACAGGTCAAGTTTTACTACAATTACTTGAAATGCGTTTGGATAACATCCTTTTTCGATTGGGCATGGCTTCGACTATTCCCGCAGCCCGCCAATTAGTTAACCATAGACATATTTTAGTGAATGGGCGTATAGTAGATATACCAAGTTATCGCTGCAAACCCCGAGATATTATTATGGCGAAGGATGAACAAAAATCCAGAACTCTGATTCAAAATTCTCTCGACTCTTCCCCTCAGGCGGAAGTGCCAAACCATTTGACTCTTCACCCAGTCCAATATAAAGGACTGGTCAATCAAATAATAGATAGTAAATGGGTCGGTTTAAAAATAAATGAATTGCTAGTCGTAGAGTATTATTCTCGTCAAACTTAATTAAACCTAAACTCAAATAAAATAGCAGAGGTTCGGGCAATTTTATTCCCTTTTATCAAATCAAATTAACCTAAGGTTAAGTAAGCAAAATACGGGTTTGATTCTGATTTTATCTTATTTATGTATCATAGCCAGAGGGGCTATTTTCATATTCTTTCCGTTATTCTTCCTAGTCACGG